TTAATAATTAGTATTAACAAGTAACGAACGGATAACTAGGTTGTTCCAAAAGGACGTAAAAAAAACGAAAAGTCGACTATAAGAAACTATAAAAGTCGAATTTCCAGACGGGAAACCAATAATAAATAACCCTGGGAACTGAAACATCTTAGTACCAGGAGGAAAATAAATCAAGCGAGATTCCGTAAGTAGTGGCGAGCGAAAGCGGAGTATAACAACGACAGATCGAAATCCAAAGAAGGTACAAGTCCTGTAGATTTGTTATAAAGTCTTTATAGTAGAACTATTTGAAGATAGGTGTATCACACATCTAAGACTAAATATTGGAACAACCCGATAGTGAAAAAGTACTGTGAAGGAATGTTGAAAGAGAGTAAATATTCTAAGACCTATAAAGGTTGATGAGTATGAAGTGAAACAGAGCTTGAAATTCGTTAACTTACAAGCAGTGTGTAAACACGTACCTTTTGTATAATGGGTTCGCGAGAATAAGATTTGGCAAACTTAAGTTAATAAATGAAGGGGTAGCGAAAGCGAGTTTGAATAGAGCGTAAATATTTCAGTCAAATTTAACCCGAAACCAAGTGATCTAGTCATGGGCAGTTTAAAACTAATCTAAAAATTAGTGGAGGAACGAACCGGTGATTGTAGCAAAAATCTCGGATGACCTGTGACTAGCAGTGAAATGCTAATCGAACTTGGAAATAGCTGGTTTTCTGCGAAATCTATATAAGTAGAGTATCATATATTATTTTTACATTGTAAAGCACTAGATGGTGTTGGAGGTGTCAACCGGCCACATCAACTAAACTCTGAAGATGTAAGATTTTCAATATGGTAAACAGACAATAGGCGACCAGGTCTATTGTCGAAAGGGAAACAGCCCAGATCAGAAGTTAAGGTCACTAAAAACTCTAAGTGTTAAAGGGAGTCTATCAATTAAGACAATAAGGAAGTAGGCTTGGAGCCAGCCATCTTTGTAAGATTACGTAACAGTTCACTTAATGAATTTATAGGTCCCTAAAATTAAGGTGGCTTAAGTTTTAACCGAAACTCTGAATAACAGATATGGTAGCAGAACGTACTGTATGAAAACTAGCAAAGCGTATATCAGTAGTGATAATGCGAACATGAGTAAAAAACAGTGTGAGAAACACTGATCACCGCCTAAGGGTTTCAATTAAAGGAGAATCCGAATTGAGTTAGACAGCCCCTAAGAAACACTGCTAAAGCAGAATTTTAATGGGAAGTCCAATAATATGCGTTCAAATGGGCCAAGAAAATTTATTGGATAAGAACTGTACTAGAAACTGACTCAAGTGGGCGTAAAGTGATGGTGAAATTTATCTTAAGGAACTCGGCAAAATGACCCCGTAAGTTCGCAAGAAGGGGTACTACCGTATCTCGTAAAATCGTAGGTTGGGTAGTCACAGAAAAGAGGGAGTGCCGACTGTTTACCAAAAACACAGCTTCCAGCAAATATTAAAAATAGTAGTATTGGAGGTGAGGCCTGCCCAATGATTGTATCTGAAACCGGGGAGTAATTAAGCTACTTGGGTAAGGACAATTAAATGGCCGCGGTAAAACTGACCGTGATAATGTAGCGCAATCAATAGCCAATTAATTGTTGGCAAGTATGAATGGCGTAACGAGTGCTCCACTGTCTCAAGATAAATACCAATGAAATTGAATTCGTAGTGAAGATGCTACGTACAAATTGTTAGACGAGAAGACCCCATTGAGCTTTACTGGAGACTTATACTGTTCGCATCAAATTAATTGTATTATTGGTGGGAAAAGAACGTAAAGTTCTCTAAAACCACTCTTTAATTTTGAGGGGAACTTAGACGGTAAATCCGATGAAACGTGTAAGTTGGACAGTTTGGTTGGGGCGACCGTCTTCTAAAAAGTAACGAAGACGTACACAAGGTTGAGATATAATAATATAAAGCCTGACTGTAAAAAGGACACTTTGAGCAGGATCTATATGGGTGGTTATAATGACCCGTTAATCTAGAGTGAAATAGTTAACGATCAACGGATAAAAGTTACCATGGGGATAACAGCGTAATATCGTTCGAGAGTTCCTATCGACGACGATGTTTGCGACCTCGATGTTGAATTGCGGTATCCTGGAGGTGCAGCCGCTTCCAAGGGTTAGACTGTTCGTCTATTAAAACCGTACATGATTTGAGTTCAGTGCATCGTGAGATAGCACGGTTTCTATCTACAATTTGTAAAGGAAACATTATATATGTTATCTTCTAGTACGAAAGGATCGAAGAATAATCGTCCACTGGTGTACCAATTGTAATTACATGTTGGGTAGCTACGACGAAAAGTATAATCGCTGAATGCATCTAAAGCGAGAAGACTAATATAATTCTATGTTTCCGTCGTTTTATGACTCAGGGTCGTTCAAGATAAGGACGTTAATAGGATCTATGTGTGAACTATAGTAATATAGTCTGCTTAAGATTACTAATATCCGACATACTAAAATTTAAATCGCCGTCCGCCAGCCGCGGATGGCTAGTTTAAAAGAAAGATTGACTAAACACTTAAGTGAACTAAAATTAAGAGGGTGCTATTTAATTTTGGGGTTTATAATAACTATAATTATTGGCTATAATTATTGTGAAGAAATAATATTTTTAGTTTTTTATTTAAATTCTATGTGTATCCAAGGATTTGAAATAAATAGTATAGCACAATTAAAACTTATTTTAACTAATGTTTATGAGGGATTATTTTCTTATTTATTAATTTCCTGTGGCTTTGCTTTTTTTGCAATGGTGCCCGCATTAATTTTTCAATTGGGTTTATTTTTAGCCCCTGGTTATCATATATATTCATATAAAGAATTATTAAAAAAATCTTTATTGTGTGTTATAGCATATTTGTTAGCAATTTATATTGGATATGGCTGAATTAATCCGGTAATATTGAAATTTGTGGGAGGGTTTTCCTCTACTTTCCCCCCTATAGAAGTTAACATTAAAGCAAGTGAATTATCTAATTACTTAATAAAATTAACTGGACTAATCGCAAGTGCTGGTATTCTAGTTATTTTATTAGTGTTTGCCCCCTCTTTAGTGCCTTTACGCTTTATAATTAAACGTTGATGAGGACGACCTATAATAATTATAATAAGTCTAATGGTAGGTGTTATTATTTCCCCTTCAGATATAATAGCTCAATGTTTAATCGCCATACCTATTTATTGTTTATTCGAAATTTGATTATTTTTATTTTTATTAAGGGACCAATATAATAAGAAGAATAACTAAAAATTTTATTACCAAATTGGGAGTTAGCTTAATGGTAAAGCATTGGGCCTTGGACCCAATAGTGTGGGTTCGATTCCCACACTCCTACTGCTCTCTACAATAGCTTAATGGTAAAGCTTTTGGCTGTTAACCAAAAGAATATCAGTTCGACTCTGATTTGTAGAGTTAAATTTTTAAGAAGATTCGGTTAATGGTAGGCCAGTAGCCTTCAAAGTTATTAGCATTGGTTCGATTCCAATATCTCCTGAAATAGAATGGGTAAAGCTAGACTGGTAGCTTATTAGGTAAAGCATATTGCTCATAACAATAATAAAGTTGGTTCGAGTCCAACTCAGTCTAATTAGAATTTACCCTGATAGCAAGCAGCTTAATTGGTTGAGCGCTCCGTTGATAATGGAGAGGTTATTGGTTCAAGCCCAATCTTGCTAAGAAGTGAGATGGCAGAGTGGTTAATGCGTTCCGCTGTAAACGGAATCTGTGAAAACGGTCGGGAGTTCGAATCTCTCTCTCACTAATAGTAAATAATCATACTTGGTTAGCCACTGTGGTGGAATAGGTAGACACGTCAGACTTAAAATCTGATGCAATATGGGTTCAAGTCCCATCAGTGGCAGTTATAAATTTTATAATCTTGAAACTGGCACGCATAATTTAATGGTAAAATGGTTGACTTCCAATCAGCAGTTGTGGGTTCAATTCCCACTGTGTGTAATAATAAATCCTATTGCTTATGTAGAGTAGACTAATGGTTGGTCACTAGACTCATGATCTAGAAATGTAGGTTCGATTCCTACCTCTGCTTTAACCACCTAGAAGAAATTCTAGGAGTGTTGGGCTTAAAAACAATAAAATGTATGAAGCTTTTTATCCGGAATTATTTCTAAGTCTAGCAGTGTTGGTCCTGGTTATCTATGGAATTTATCAGCCAACATTAAAAACAGCAATAATAGTTTTGTTGGTTACAGGATTAATGGCCCTCCCCAATGAACAATTTATATTTTGAGAAGATAAGACGCTTGATTTAACAAATGGGCTTTTGACAATTAATAGTTGAATATCTATTACCAAATTAATTATTATAGTGGGATCAATCTCTATATTATTAATGTTAAAAGACACTAATATTTCGGGACAAACATCATTTGATTCTCCAGTTTTAATTTTGATTGTTGCACTGGGATCTGTGCTTTTAGTTTCATCAATAAATTGACTTTCTGTTTATTTAGCCATTGAGTTACAAACCTTATCCTTATTTATTTTAACCGCATTAAAAAGAGATAGTGCTTACGGCGCTGAAGCCGGGCTTAAATATTTTGTCTTAGGAGCATTATCATCTGGTTTATTTTTATTCGGATGTGCTTTACTTTATGGTTTAACCGGTGAAACAAGCGTTCATGCTGGTGGACAAATATGTGCTCTTACATCAAACGGTGAAGCAGGGAAAATTCTTATTACAATTGCATTATTATTTAAATTAGCTGCTGCGCCATTCCATATGTGAGCTCCTGATGTATATGAAGGTGCACCAACAACAATTACTGCACTTTTAGCTATAGTTCCTAAAGTTGGTGTCTTCGCTATTTTAGTTCAAATAGGACCGGTAGTTAATGTATTATTAGCAAGTGCAATTTTATCTATGGTTTACGGTGCTATAGGAGCCTTAAATCAAACAAAAATTAAACGACTATTAGCATATAGTGGTATTGGCCATATGGGGTTTGTTCTTTTTGGAGTAACAATAGGTTCATTTGAGAGTATTCAAGCAAGTTTAGTATATATGATTATCTATGTGATAATGTCCATATGTAGTTTTTCGATAATTCTGACATTAGGACTAACTAAAAATTTGATAGTGGAATTTAGCGGTCTTTCTAGGAGACATCCTATTATGGCAATTACTTTAGCTCTTACTTTTTTATCAATTGCTGGGATTCCACCTTTAGCGGGATTTTTTAGTAAGTGGTTAGTGTTGTTGTGTGGGATATCCTCTCAATATTATTTAACTTCAATCGTAGCTGTGCTTTGTTCCGTTATAGCGGGAGTATATTATGTAAGAATAGTTAAAATAATTTATTTCCAAGCGGAATCTTCTCTTTTAATTTGAAAAGATGTTCTTATAAGAGATAAAAGAGGAGAATTTAGAAGATCAATATTAATTGGATTAACATTATATATAATATTATTTATAATGATATCTCCAAATTTATTATTACAAATAACACATGATGCTACGATGGGGCTATATTAATAATCTTGCAAGTATGGTGTTGTTACAAATATTAATCCGTCCGCAACTGCGGGCGGCAACACGTTCTTGTGTCGGTGAGCTTTTTGATGAGAGAAAAAGAGATGTATCTATTAGTATTATTTATACCATTATTAAGTGCCATAATTTCTGGTTTCTTCGGAAGAAAAATTGGGGAAAAGGGAGCAGGGATTTTTACTTCAAGTTGTATAGGAATATCTTGAGTAATATCTATGTTAATATTTTATGAGACAAATATTAATCCTTCTCCTACATATATTAAATTATGAAGATGATTTGACTCCGAATTATTAATTACTTATTTTGGCTTACAGTTTGACGCTTTAACAGGGATTATGTTAGTTGTTATTACCAGTGTTTCGGCCTTAGTACATATTTATTCGACTGGTTATATGTCAGGAGATCCACATATACCTAGATTTATGTCATATTTATCCTTATTTACTTTTTTTATGATTGTTTTAGTAACAAGTGATAATTATGTTCAATTATTTATAGGTTGAGAAGGTGTTGGTTTATGCTCTTATTTATTAATAAATTTTTGACTCACAAGAATACAAGCTAATAAAGCAGCTATAAAAGCCATGTTGGTAAATAGGGTTGGAGATATTGGATTAGTTTTGGGTATGTTTGCGATATTTAAAGAATTTGGAAGTTTAGAGTTTTCAACAGTATTTAGTGCGGTGAACGAAGTATCTCATCCTAATAGCATAGCTTTAATATGTATATTATTACTTGTTGGGGCAGTAGGAAAATCTGCACAATTAGGCCTACATACTTGACTTCCAGATGCTATGGAAGGTCCAACGCCGGTATCAGCATTAATCCATGCCGCTACAATGGTTACAGCTGGAGTTTTTTTAATAATACGATCTGGGCCTCTTTTTGAAAGTTCTCCTTTAGCGTTAACCGTTACAACGGTTGTAGGAGCTCTTACAGCTTTTTTTGCTGCAACGGTTGGGTTAGTACAAAATGACTTAAAGAAAGTTATTGCTTATTCTACATGTAGTCAATTAGGATATATGGTGATGGTTTGTGGAGTATCTAACTATTCAACTAGTTTATTCCATTTAATGAACCATGCCTTTTTTAAGGCTCTATTATTTTTAAGCGCAGGTTCTGTAATACATGCATTAGCGGATGAGCAAGACATGAGAAAAATGGGTGGACTAATTAAAACTATTCCATTTACTTATGTGATGATACTTATAGGGTCTTTGTCTTTAATGGGGTTCCCATATTTAACAGGATTCTACTCTAAAGACTTAATTTTAGAGCTTGTATATGACAAATATTATATAGTTTTTGCTTACTGGTTGGGCGCTTTTTCGGCTTTATTAACCGCATTTTATTCAATAAGGTTAATATATTTAACCTTTATTTCTAATACTAACTCTAAAAAAGAAGTTTTAATGAGTGTTCATGAATCTTCTTGAAATATAACTCTTCCCTTATTATTATTAGCCCTGGGAAGCATTTTTGTGGGATATATGGCCAAAGAAGTTGTGGTAGGGACAGTATTACCTCCCATAATTCCAAGTTCAATAAAACTTGTTCCTGTTGTCTTAAGTTTATTAGGTGCAACATTAGCATTTTTAAGTTATAATACATTAAGTGGCTTTAAAGTCTTTCTTCCTAAAATAAGACCACAAACAGTGGTGAACTTATTTAACCCTGCAATATACACTTTCTTAAATTCGGCCTGACAATTTAATTACGTAATTAATCATTTCTTGGTTGCGAAAATATGAAAGTTTGGGCATTTAATTTCTTATCGTGTAATAGATAGAGGCTTACTTGAAATAATTGGACCAAGAGGTATATCGGATTTAATTATAGGAGTAAGTCAAAAAATTAGTAACCTTCAATCAGGTCTAGTCTTTAATTATGCTTTAATTATGTTGGTGTTTACGACCCTATTTATATCAGGAAGCGGGGCAAGTGGGTTCGCATCACAACAATGGGCATACATTATGTTTAGCTAAAAGGGGGGTACAGTAGTACTCTACCCCATAAGGGAGTGTGGTGTAATGGTGAACACATCTGGTTTAGACCCAGTTAATGCAGGTTCAAGTCCTGCCAACCCCGAATGACAAGGGCTTTCAGAAAAGAGAATCCTGTCCTATCCATAGTAAATGAAACATTTATAGATTTACCTTCGCCTTCAAATATAAGTTATTTATGAAATTTTGGATCAACATTGGGTGTTTGCTTGATTATACAAATAATTACAGGAATATTTTTAGCAATGCATTATTGCCCTGAAACTGATCTAGCTTTTGCCTCAGTTGCACATATTATGCGAGATGTAAATTATGGATTTGTATTAAAAGCATTACATGCGAATGGAGCCTCTATGTTCTTTTTATGCGCGTATATGCACATAGGGAGAGGATTATACTACGGAAGTTATAGCAGAGAAATGGTGTGAAATATCGGAATAGTAATATACTTCTTAATGATGGCCACTGCTTTTATTGGGTATGTCTTGCCTTGAGGTCAAATGTCTTTTTGAGCCGCAACGGTAATAACTAATTTTTTATCGGCTGTTCCTTATGTAGGGAATGATATAGTTGAGTGAGTTTGGGGGGGGTATAGTGTATCTAATGCTACCTTGAACCGGTTTTATAGTCTTCATTATTTATTACCTTTCATATTAGCAGCACTGGCCTTAATACATATATTTCTTTTACACGAAGAGGGTTCAAATAACCCAATTGGAGTAAGAGGGGATATAGATGTAATACCATTTCATTCTTATTTTACTTTTAAGGATTTATATGGTTGAATATTAATGGTTGTAGGATTAACAGTTCTTGTGTTCTTCGCACCTAATTTATTGGGCGACGCAGAAAATTTTAAACAAGCTAATCCTTTAGTAACCCCCGTCCACATACGACCAGAATGGTATTTCTTATTTGCCTATGCAATCTTACGTTCTATTCCTAATAAATTAGGAGGAGTATTAGCCTTATTCGCAAGTATTTTAATTCTTTTCCTTTTACCCGTATTACATAAAAGTCTTCTTAGAGGATTAACTTTTAGACCACTCGGTAAAATATTTTTTTGAGTGTTCGTGGCTAACTTTTTAGTGCTAACTTGATTAGGGGGTGAACCTGTTGAAGATCCGTATGTTTTTATAGCGCAAATATCTTCAATACTATATTTTGCATATTTTTTAATAATTACTCCTCTAGTGGGCTACCTGGAAAATAAGCTGTTATTCCAGCGAACTACTAGTGGGGTATTACCCCACATAAGGGGTTTATAGACGCTTCTATAATTTTTAGGTGTAAAGAGGAATTGAACCTCTGAATATAGCATATGAGGCTATTGTTTTTACCCACTAAACTATTACACCTTGGAGTGCACAGGACTTGAACCTGTAACCTTCGATGTGCAAAACCGATACTCTTCACCATTGAGCTAGCACCCCAAACAAGAGCCATACTAATAATTAGCCCCTAAGTAAATTTAAAGATTTTACAGCAATTGTGCCTCTAATCCTGTAGTAGGCTACTAGTATGGCCAAGCCTATAGACGTCTCTGCTGCAGCAACAGTTAAAATAATTATAGTGAAAACTTGTCCTATTAAATTATCAATTACCACTGAATTAATTAAAAATAAAAAAGAAATTGCCAATAACATCAACTCTATGGACATCAACATTATTATAAGATTACTTCTATTAAGTACTATCCCAAGTACCCCTAAGATAAATAATATGGTTCCAACAGTAAAATATTCGTAATACATTTAGTCTTTTCGAGGTGTGTTTAATAATTTACCTCCTAATGTCCGAAGGGAATCGAACCCCTATCCTCTGTTCCGAAGACAGTAATTTTACCTTTAAACTACAAACATGATCATCGGGGCCCATTAATTAGACCCTTATTCTCATTCTAACCCACCTTTCATCCACTCGTATATTAGACCTAAAGTTAATATTGATAAAAATATTATCATAGTTCAATAACCAAACAAAGATATTTGATTATAAACAACACTTCAAGGGAAAAGGAATGATATTTCGAGGTCAAAAATTAAAAATAAAATCCCAATCAAAAAAAATCTAACAGAAAATGGGATTCGAGATGATTCGAATGGGTCAAAGCCACACTCATAAACAGATACTTTTTCAATGTCCGGTTCTTTTACTCCTAAAATATAAGAGGCGCCGGAGATAGCAATAGATATGACTATGCTAAGGCACAACGCTATGAAAACTCCATAAAATTCCGCGCTCATTTGGGTTTTTAATCAGAGGCACTTGAAGGATTATTGAAGTTATAAACTACTATGACGTTAGTGCGATTATTGTCACAATAATCGGCTAGTTTGGGTGAAAAGATCTTGTCTTTTTAACTCCGCACCTAACTCATGAGTTAAAACTATAGCCCCTATCATTGCCACTAATAGTATAAAACTTGCTATAATAAACAAATAATAATAATCTGTATATAAGATTCGCCCTAAAACCTCTATATTAGAAGATTTTATTATTTCTATGGAGGCGTCTCATGCGTCGCCCTTTAAATATTCGTGATCTATGTCTCGGTAGCTATATGCAGTAGCCTCTCTTCCCATTATTAAAACCTCAAATAGTAGAAGAACTCCTATCACAGAACCAATCGGAATATAATTTGACATATCTCCACCTCCTTCAAGGTCTGTAAGATTAAGCATCATAATTACAAATAAGAATAATATCGCAATTGCCCCCACATAGACGATTAAAAATATTAATGCTATAAAGTCGATACCTAATAAAATAAAGAGGGCTGAAGCGCCCAAAAATACCACTATTAATCAAAACACTGAATGTATTGGATTAAGTGCTGAGATTACCATTATCCCAGATATTATAACACCTAGTGCAAATATATAAAATAATCCTTCCACTGTACTCCTAAGGAGATTTGAACCCCTGTTTTTTAGTCGAAGACCAAATGTCCTGACCACTAGACGATAGGAGCGGGTGAAAGAAGAGACTTGAACTCTCGATCTTAGGTCCCACAAACCCATGCTCTACCAACTAAGCTACTTCCACCGGTTGCCCACACATCTATCATGTATGGCTTTCTTGGAATATTATGGTACCTTTAACTGTGTCTATTATGGCAGAAGGATATATTCCTATTATAATTGTTAAAATCACTAATGGAAATAAAACATAATACTCTCGTCTATTTACATCTCTAGAAAATATGATGTAGTTAGATGAGTTACCAAAACACACTCTATTATATAAATAAAGAGAATATGCTGCCCCTAAAACTATACCTAAAGAAGCTAATGCCCCAACTACAATACTATATTCAAATGCGGCTAATAACGATAGAAATTCTCCCACAAAGTTACAACTTAAAGGGACTGCTATATTGGCTAAAGTCATTCACAACATTATTATGGCAAAAACTGGCATTGTAATTGTCATACCACGATAGTATTTAATAAGACGAGTATGATGCCGTTCATATAAAAGAGTTACAAGTATAAATAATGAAGAACTTACAAGACCGTGAGCCAACATTAAAAAAATTGCTGCAACTAACCCTTGAATTGTGTGTGTAAATATTCCTAAAGTCACTAAACCCATATGTGCAACGGAAGAATAAGCAATTAGTCTTTTAAAATCTACTTGTCTGCAAGTTGTTAGACTTCCATAAATTACAGCAAGTAAACTTAAAGTTAATATTAAAGGAGCAAAGTATTCTGAAGCCTCAGGTAATATCGGTCAAGAAAATCTTATAAATCCGTACCCCCCTATTTTTAATAGTACTCCAGCTAACATTACTGAGCCAGCACATGGGGCTTCAACATGAGCTTGAGGTAGTCAAATATGGAATGGAATTTTAGGTATTTTAATAGCTAAGCTTACAAAAAACCCCATAAAAACTCATTTTTGAGTTTCACCGTCAAGCCGAAGTCCACATAATGTCTGATAGTCTGTTGCCCCTGTGTTACTATATAACACAAATATTCCTAATAACATAAACACAGAACCTATTAATGTATAAAAAAAGAAATAATATGAGGCTAAAACTTTTTCTTCTCTTGCTCCTCATATACCTATGATTAAAAACATCGGTATTAATATGCTTTCAAATAATATATAAAACAACAATAAATCTAATGCAGTAAATACCCCCATTAATAAGATTTCTAAAAATATTAAACATAATAAAAACTCTTTAAGAAGGAATTTTATAGAGTTTCAGCTAATTAAAATACATATTGGAATTAATAATGCGGTTAATATTATAAAAAATATAGATATCCCATCTACTGCGAAAACAACCGTTATTCATGGACCACTAATGCTGTTTATCCATTCTATTATTTGGGTTGCTTGAAATTGACCCTCGCCATCGAATGAAATTCATAATATTATTGTGGCAGTTAATGTGGCTAAAGTTCACTGTAAAGCTGCAAGCTTTAATTGTACACTATTTTCTCTTGGGATAAACATCACGTGTAATGCCCCGATTAGGAGCAAGGTTAATATTAATCCTAACATCTTTTTATCTCTCTCGGTTTAACATTTCCTTTAATTATATCAGGGAAATGGGACTTGAACCCATAACCTTCTACTCCCAAAGCAGATAATCCACCAATTAATCTATTCCCTGGTGTAAACGACGAGAATGGGATTCGAACCCATGAATCCATAAAAGGATCACAGTTTAGCAAACTGTTGCTTTACCTGACTCAGCCATCTCGTCTTACGAGGAGACTCAATGAGCCCCTAAACTACAAAAGAGATTTATACTCTATAAATTATAATCCAAATAAGATTAAAAACGCCATCATTAAACAGAACAATCCCATAGCTTCTGATAAGGCAAACCCTAAAATTGTATAAGTGAATAATTGTTGTTTTAAAGATGGATTTCGAGCGTAACCGATAATTAGACTACCAAAAACAGTTCCAATTCCGGCTCCACTTCCTGCAGCACCTACAGTAGCAGCACCTGCACCAATAAATTTTGCTGATAATTCAGTCATGATAAACAAACATTTTTGTTGGAAGAATATTATTTTAGTTAAATCGATCATAAATTTTCTAGCCTTTAGTAGGAATCGAACCCACACAATTTTACTTACAAGGTAAATACTCTACCAATTGAGCTATAAAGGCATGAATCCTGCAACACTTTCCAGTACTGCAGCTATGTTACGACTTACTCATCCTCATCGAACTTCCGTGATGTTAAATAGGAGTCTAGAAATAGTATCGACCCAAACATTGTAATATATGCCCTAGATTAAGAGACTTTTTTAACCCTTTGGGAGTATTCAACTGGGATGAGGTGACGGGCGATTTGTACGAACACTAGAGCCTTATTCACCGGAACGCTCTACTTTCCGATTACTATTAAATCCAACTTCAGAAAACCATTTCAGGCTTACTTTCGTACTTATACTTTAGGGTTTCATTGTTGTTCTTCCTTTGTATATAACAGTGTAGCGCATATGTAGCCCAAAACATTAGGATCATAAGGACCTGACGTCGACCTCATTTTAGATTGCCCAGCATCTCGTAAAATGATTTACGTGAAGTCTGCAATAACTAATAAGGGTTGCGTTCGTTCTATTGATTTCACAACACGAACTGACGACGGCCATGCAATACCTGTAAATAATAGTCATTTAGACACTGGATTAGTTAACCCATAATTTTAATTATGCAAGTTTTGGTAAGGTTACTCGCGTAATGTCGAATTAAACTACACGCTCCTCTAATCGGAATAGTGAACCGCCAAATTTTTTGAATTTTAATCTTGCGATCGTACTCTTCAGGCGGAGTGGTCTCGAGTTTTCTATGATATAAACTACATCTCACACTCATAGTTTACAGTGTAGACTACCAGGGTATCTAATCCTGTTTGCTCCCTACACTTTCGTGTTTCAGCGTTAGTTTTTTTAGTAAATCGCCTTCGCCTCTGGTATTCCATTTTATATAAAAGCATTCTACCGCTACATAAAAGTTCTATTTACCTGAATTAACTCAATTAGCGCCTACACACCCTTTACGCCTATTTCCCGATAAAGACTTAGACTTTACGTATAACCGCGTCTGCTGGCACGTATATTTGACAGTCTATATATGCGACATCTCTGTGTCATACTTTCGTATATTGCACAATATTCTCTACTGCTGCCTCTTTCTGAGTCTCCCCCTTGTTTCAGTGAGAGTGTGGCCCTTCAGCTACGCATCTTTGGCAAGGTTGGATTTTGTCTCACCTTCTACCTAATACGATTCTGGCCCATCAATTGACAATTTAAAATTTTATCCTGTTGAACAGGTCCAATTGGTTGATTCCAGAAAATTACTCACCTGTACGCCGTGGGTCTTAACCACTCGACTAGCATGTATTATAAGTGCCGCTCGCCTTTTATCTGGCCCAAAATCAAAGCCTTTTGGTAATGTTGGGGTTGAACCAATCTCATTACCATTAATATATCTCAAATACACTATTGCCCAGGGTCGGACTCGAACCAACAATCAAAACATTTTCAGTGTTACGCTCAACCAATTAAGCTGCCTGTGCTATATTTTATCTAACCAATTGTTAATTTTATGCTCATATACACTTTGAATACTTATTTCTACCTTTTAACGAAGGTTAAAGACCGTCCATTGATTGGGGGTTTTTTAATTAACTCCCCCATCAATATATGCAAACATAAAGAAACAATCAAACTACATCTACAAAATGTCAATATCAGGCTGAAGCCTCAAATCCAAAATGATGGTGTTGAGTTAGTTGGTAAGCTATTAGTCTTACTAAACACACCATTAAAAATGTTGTTCCAATTATTACATGAAGACCATGAAAGCCTGTGGCTACAAAGAAAGTTGAGCCATATACTGAATCTGATATAGCGAATGGTGCCTCATAATACTCCATTGCTTGTAAGGCTGTAAATATTAATCCCAATAATACAGTAAATGTAAGTGCTATTATTGCCTCTTTTCTTTTTCCACTAATAATTCCATGGTGGGCTCAAGTTACAGTTGCCCCTGAACTTAATAAAATAGCTGTGTTTAATAAGGGAACAGAAAATGGGTTTAATACGTCGATTCCTTTGGGTGGTCAAACTGCTCCTATTTCTATAGCAGGTGCTAAACTACTATGAAAGAAGGCCCAAAAAAACGAAAAGAAAAAACAAATCTCTGAAACGATAAATAAAATCATTCCGTACTTTAATCCTTGTTTTACTATTAATGTATGGTGTCCTTGAAAAGTAGATTCTCTAATAACATCTCGCCATCATACAACCATTGTGAACCCTAATGTTGCTAACCCTAAAAGAGCTACTCAAGCTTGATTATAATGAAAATACATTACAGCTCCAATTGTAGTAAATAAAGCGCCACAACCTCCTATATATGGTCATGGGCTTGGATCTACTAAGTGATAAGGATGATATTGGTGTGACATTTATCGACTATGAGATTTGAACTCCATAAAAATTTTAGTCGATTATTTTATTAGTATACCCAGTAGGATTTGAACCCACACAATTTTACTTAGAAGGTAAATGCTCTACCAATTGAGCTATGGATATTTGGGGCGCTGATTTAATCTGTCGCCTATGTTGTGCGTAATAAATTAATGTAATGCTACTGTATCTCCTAAATAAATTGTCGTTAATAAACAAAATACATAAGCTTGAATTACAGCTACAGCCATTTCTAAAAGTGTAATAAATATCATTATTAACATAGGAAATATACTTAAAAGAGCAAGCCCATTAGTTAACATATCAAAAGTAAAACCAGATAAGATGGCAAATAAAAGATGCCCTGCTGATAAATTGGCTGCTAATCTAACCCCTAATGAAATAGCTCTAGACATATAACTAATTGTCTCAATTAATACTAAAAAGGGTGCCAACATTAATGGCGCACCTCCTGGCATAAACAGACTCATAAAATTTGTTTTGAAATTAAACAATCCAATTATTGTAACACCTATAAGTATGGATAACGATAAACCGAATGTCACTATTATATGTACTGTTGGTGTGAAAACATAAGGGAATAACCCAAAAACATTTAATAAAACAATAAAAATAAAAAGACATAGTACAAACGGGAAATATTTTGCCCCCTCTTTACCTAAGTTGTCTCTTACCATTGTACGAATAACTGAATGTATTAACTCCATAATTAATTGTCATCTAGTTGGTATAATTCTTTCTCCCTTAAACAATAATCAAAACACAGTAATTACAGATAACATCATTAATGATGAATTAGTAAAACTTACTGCGAAATCCCCTAAAAATGGGGTTCGTATTGTTATTAAACTAACAATATTAAACTGATCAAAATATGCGGCTGTCATTTTATAATTGTAACAGATTTTTGATAAGCTGTGGATCTGTCGTATTTATTAAAATCTTCGAACTAAGAGGAGTTGATCTTATTTTTAAAAATTTTTCAATCTGGGGTAATATCTTTGTTACCAATAAAGAAAATAAGATAAATAAAGCTATTAATGTTCAAGTATACTGCGTAAAAAAGGTTACTGTATCTAATTGTGGCATTAATAGATATTGAAAGAATCGAACTTCCGACCATTGTGGTGTAAACACAACACTCTACCACTGAGTTAAACACCTTATTTGATTGCATAGGCCCCCATCGGGGCCCAGCACGATTAGTCTGTAAGCTCATTAGCTTGAGACTCTACCCAATGTATATACTTATCTAAAGAAACTGCTTCTACAACGATAGGCATGAAAGAATGATTTGCCCCACATATTTCTGAACATTGACCGTAAAAGACTCCCGGTCTTTTTACAAAAAAGTTTGTTTGATTTAAGCGTCCTGGAACTGCGTCTATTTTAACACTAAGAGATGGTACTGCGAATGAATGTATTACATCAGCCCCAGTAACTAACACTCTAATTTGTGTCTGTATAGGGACAACTAATCTATTATCAACTTCTAATAGTCTTAAATCCCCATTTTCTAAGTCTGAGGTAGGAATCATATATGAATCAAATTCTAAGGTGTCTGTTGGATAGTCTGAGTATTCGTAAGATCAATACCATTGATGCCCTATTGCTTTAATAGTTAAGGCTGGGTCTACTACTTCATCCATTAAATATAATAATTTTAAAGAAGGAAATGCTATGAATATTAAGATTGCTGCGGGAATAAGAGTTCAAATAATTTCTATGAAAGTTCCATCTGTTAAATACCTGTCATATTGTTTACCAATTAAAGCACGCATAATCAATCATAGTACTGTCGTGATGATTATCATTAATATAAACATTATCTGGTCATGAAAATATATAACCTCTTCCATAACAGGACTGGCTGCATCTTGAAAGCCTATTTGTCACGGTTCAGGTGCGTCTTTAAACCTCAAGGATAAACCCCATAGTGCATCCACTGACATTTTTTATCTTACAGCATGTACATACACTATCGGCCGCCATTGTGTGCATATTCCGTGGTATTTCTAAACCGCCAGGGTTGTACAAAATTTAAGCAAACAGCTTATTATGCAGAGAGATAATATGAGTCCATATTTAGCTCGTTGACTCTTTTCAACTAACCATAAAGATATAGGAACACTATATTTATTATTTGGTGCTTTCGCTGGTATGATTGGTACAGCGTTTAGTATGTTGATCAGATTAGAATTATCAGCACCCGGAACAATGTTAGGAGATGATCAATTATATAACGTAATAGTTACTGCTCATGCGTTGGTAATGATTTTCTTTCTAGTTATGCCCGTTATGATAGGAGGGTTTGGTAATTGATTATTACCATTATATATAGGAGCCCCAGATATGGCTTTCCCTCGATTAAATAACATAAGTTTCTGATTATTACCGCCTGCTTTAATTTTATTATTAGGTTCAGCTTTTGTAGAACAAGGGGCAGGTACAGGATGAACAGTATATCCACCATTAGCTGGAATACAATCACACTCAGGAGGATCAGTAGATATGGCAATATTTAGTATTCATTTAGCAGGGGCCTCATCAATACTTGGTGCAATAAATTTTATTACAACTATATTTAATATGCGAGCTCCGGGAATAACAATGGATCGACTTCCATTATTTGTTTGATCAATTTTAATTACTGTATTTTTATTATTATTATCTTTACCAGTATTAGCAGGTGCTATAACTATGTTATTGACTGACCGAAATTTTAATACAACTTTCTTTGACCCGGCTGGAGGTGGTGATCCTATATTATATCAACACTTGTTTTGATTCTTTGGTCACCCAGAGGTTTATATTTTAATTTTACCCGGATTTGGCATGGTGTCTCAAATAGTTCCTACATTTTCGGCTAAAAAACAAATATTTGGTTATTTAGGAATGGTATATGCTATGTTATCAATTGCCATTTTAGGGTTTATAGTTTGAGCTCACCATATGTTTACAGTGGGAATGGATGTAGATACAAGAGCCTATTTTACAGCTGCAACAATGATAATTGCTGTTCCAACAGGTATTAAAATATTTAGTTGATTGGCAACTATTTATGGTGGTTCTTTAAGATTAGATACACCAATGCTTTGAGCGATTGGATTTATATTTTTATTCACTTTAGGTGGGTTAACAGGAATAGTATTAGCTAATAGTTCTTTAGATGTGGTATTACATGATACTTATTATGTAGTTGCTCATTTCCACTATGTATTATCAATGGGAGCAATTTTTGCGATCTTTGGTGGATTTTATTATTGATTTGGAAAAATAAGTGGATATTGTTATAATGAGGTGTACGGAAAAATTCATTTCTGATTAATGTTTATCGGGGTAAATTTAACATTCTTCCCACAACATTTCTTAGGTTTAGCCGGACTACCAAGACGATATTCAGATTTTGCGGATAGTTTCGCGGGATGAAACCTTATTAGTTCTTTAGGTTCAATTATTTCAATAATTGGCGTAATATGATTCATATATATAGTTTATGATGCATACGCAAAAGAAATACAATTTATAGGTTGAATAGAGGATAATAATTATTCCCCATCTTTAGAGTGAGTCCAAACATCTCCACCAGCTCATCATACATATAATGAGTTACCTTTTGTTTGCATTGGGCGAAATTAAGCCCGAACTAGGAGGAAAGATGGCAGAGTGGTTAATGCGGTTGTCTTGAAAACAACAACCTTTTGTGGGTTCATGGGTTCGAATCCCATCCTTTCCTTTTAAACATAATAAATGTATTTAACAGGGGTTATAGTTCAAAGAAGAACATTTGTTTGTCGAGTAATTAATCCGGGTTCGAGTCCCGGTAACCTCGTGTATAGGAGGCGAAGTAGATTATTGTGTTATAGCATAATGGCATTGCAGTTGTTTGCAAAACTTTTTATATAGGTTCAATTCCTATTAACGCAACCAAATTTTGGTGTGTAACTCAATTGGTAGAGTAATAGGCTTTTAACTTAAAGGTTGATGGTTCAAATCCATTCACACTAAAGTAGATGTTTGCAATAACAATAATTAAGACATTAGCAATTATAGTAACATTACTAATATCAATCGCTTATTTAACCTTAGCAGAACGTAAAGTTTTAGGGTATATGCAATGTAGAAAAGGACCCAATGTTGTTGGGATGTATGGTTTATTACAACCTATAGCAGATGGTGTGAAATTATTTACAAAAGAAATGATTATTCCTAATCATGCTAACACTTTTATATATATAATGGCTCCAATTTTATCATTAATTTTAGCCTTTATCGCTTGAGCTGTAATACCTTTCACACAAAATGTAGTCTTAAGTGATTTAAACATAGGAATATTATACTTATTTGCTGTTTCATCAATAAGTGTTTATTCGATATTAATGTCAGGATGAGCAAGCAATTCTAAATATGCTTTTTTAGGCGCAATAAGAGCAGCAGCACAAATGGTGAGTTATGAAGTATCAATAGGATTAATAATAATTTCTGTTGTATTATGCGCTGGTTCATTAAACATTACAGACATTGTAACAGCTCAAAGTAAAATATGGTTTATATTTCCCTTGTTTCCCGCTGCTATTATGTTTATAGTGTCTGCCTTAGCTGAGACAAATAGGGCACCTTTCGATCTAACCGAGGGAGAGTCTGAATTAGTATCTGGCTATAATGTAGAATATTCTTCTATGTCTTTTGCTCTATTTTTTTTAGCAGAATATGGTCATATAATATTAATGAGTGCTTTTACTACTATTTTATTTTTAGGGGGATGAAAAGCCCCAATGATGGAATCAATATTTAAAGGTGGTGTAATATGATTTACAATTAAAACAGCTCTGATAATATTCTTGTTCATTTGAGTAAGGGCGTCTTTCCCAAGAATTCGATATGATCAGTTAATGGCCCTACTTTGAAAATCATACTTACCTCTTAGTTTAGGCCTTCTTGTATTAGTATCAGGGATTCTTATTGGGTTTAATGGTTTACCTCCTTTTGGAGGTGTATAAATGGACAAATAATTGTGACGCACTATAAAGTGCGCTGATATCATGCCTTTATAGCTCAATTAGTAGAGCGTTTATCGTGTGGGTTCGACCCCTACTAAAGGCACCCCTTATAGAATAATATTTGATGTAAAACATATAATAGATATTATAATGTTGAATTAATGATATAGTCAAAGTTTAGAACAGGGGAAACAAAAAATAATAGACTATATATCAAATAAGGTGTTTAACTCAGTGGTAGAGTGTTGTGTTTACACCACAATGGTCGGAAGTTCGATTCTTTCAACATCTA